ACACGATCCAGTTCGTTTATTCTCGACGACTTGGTTGATAGGAATCGCGAGATGGCTAGATCTTAGAAATGATGAATCGGTTTCATTTTATATGCCTGTTACTTTCTCTTTTTTCGTGCCGTCTATAATGATAGATGAATCCAAAACTTTCAATTGGACTTATTATTTCAATTGGTATTTTTGTATATTTTCCTATGTTAGAAAAATGGAAACTTAGGTAAATACTTTAGAAACATATGTATAAAAATACCATATTTCATTTAGCCCTTTCATGCTTACTATAACCAGTTATTTCGGTTTTCTACTAGTGGCTTTAACTATAACTTCAGCTTTATTTATTGGTCTGAGCAAGATACGACTTATTTAAAATTTCTATTTGAAAGAAACAATTCAGAAAGGAAATGCTTCTGTGAGATTCTGTGTATTCTAGAGTTATTTACCATGTCAATTGTCAATTCTTGGTCATTGAGATTCACATCAATTCGGATTAATATTTAGGTATAGATATTACCGCTTTTTTTCTCCTTTTCAAAAAATGGAAATGATTGAAGTTTTTCTATTTGGAATCGTGTTAGGTCTAATTCCTATTACTTTGGCTGGATTATTCGTAACTGCATATTTACAATACAGGCGTGGCGATCAGTTGGACCTTTGATTAATTCACATTTCTTTTTTTGATTGGCCTCCTCCTTTCTTTAATCCACAGGAGGTCAAATTCTAATTGTTGTGCAAGCGACTGAATCCATTTCAGTCTAATTGAATTCATGAAGAAAAAATCACGCTCTGTAGGATTTGAACCTACGACATCGGGTTTTGGAGACCCACGTTCTACCGAACTGAACTAAGAGCGCTTTCTTATCAGAATAGAAAAGGATGTAAAGAAAAGATTTTTTTTAAACTAATCCATTTTCATTTTATATCTATATATTCTATAGTTTCATAAAAATGAACTTCCGCGCAACGCAATTTGAATCGATCTCAGCTGATTCCTCGTTACTGCTCAACGGGGCAGTAATAGGTAGGGATGACAGGATTTGAACCCGTGACATTTTGTACCCAAAACAAACGCGCTACCAAGCTGCGCCACATCCCTTCAAATTGTTCTACAGTATAATTGTAGAGAATTCCTTTCTTGTTTTCCACATCCCTATTTCCTGCATTGAGACACACAGCTTTTCTGTCCATTTCGTCTTTTTTGGCCTCATTTAACATATTTTTACATATAATAATAAGAAAAGGAAATCTTATGGATCGTTGTAAATTTCAATTGGAATTAGGGATTCCGTGTACAACTCTAAACGGCCCTTAACTACATATGCATCTAATCATATATGCATTATCTTTATGTATTACAATAAAAAAGGAGGTTTTTCAATGCGAGATCTAAAAACATATCTCTCCGTGGCCCCAGTACTAAGTACGTTATGGTTCGGGGCTTTAGCAGGTATATTGATAGAGATTAATCGTTTTTTCCCCGATGCGTTGACATTCCCCTTTTTTTCATTCTAGCTATTGACACCGGAAGGAATGAAGAAGATTAGAAATAGAATCAAATATCTGTGACTAATCCCCCCTCCCTCTTTTCTCTTTTTTCCCTTTTTTTTTTCTAATTTTTAGAATTTAGAATAAGGGACGAAAGAGAAAGAATAAAAATGGATTCAACGTCTGCGAGACTCAGGTTCAAATTCGAATTAAAAATAGAGACGTGGGGGTAGAGTAGGAAAATCGGGGTCTAGGGCAAGAATACAAGATCTTTAACTGCCCTTCGGAGTTAAATAGAATTTCGAACTCATTCTCATTGTCTTGCTTATTATTTACTCTTGCTTATTATTTACTATGGCTTTTATGGCTTTGCTTTGATTTAATTGATTTTGATCTTTTAGAGTTGGATTTCAAGTTAATAACTTTTATTTTTTCCTTCCTTTCTTTTTCTTCATTTCGAATCAAAATAGAAGAGTTGAGTAAATCATCTTTTTCTTCATTTCGAATCAAAATAGAAGAGTTGAGTAAATCAAAAATCCAAAGGAGGTTCATGGCCAAGAGAAAAGATGCGCGGGTAACGGTAATTTTGGAATGTACCAGTTGTATACAAAACGGTGTTAAGAAGGTATCAACGGGTATTTCCAGATATATTACTCAAAAGAACCGGCACAATACGCCCAATCGATTAGAATTGAGAAAATTCTGTCCCTATTGTTACAAACATATGATTCATGGGGAAATAAAGAAATAGATTGAACCGAGTATGTCTTATCCTTGAAAGGAGAAAAATGACATTATATAGAACACATTGAAATATAAATAGAAGATATTGCATTTAAATAAAAAGAATCCTATTTGGAGTTAAAATTACAATTAAGAAATATTTCGGGATAAGAAATAAACTAAACAAACAAACCATGGATAAATCCAAGCGACCTTTTCTTAAATCCAAGCGATCTTTTCGTAGGCGTTTGCCCCCGATTCAATCGGGGGATCGAATTGATTATAGAAACATGAGTTTAATTAGTCGATTTATTAGTGAACAGGGAAAAATATTATCTAGACGAGTAAATAGATTGACCTTGAAACAACAACGATTAATTACTATTGCTATAAAACAAGCTCGTATTTTATCTTTGTTACCTTTTCTCAATAATGAGAAACAATTTGAAAGAATCGAGTCGACCACTAGAACTACTGGTCTTAGAACCAGAAATAAATAGGCTTATTTTTTGTTCACTTCAATCAGAATTCCAATTTGAACTCAAACATGGATTGGTGTTTTATTTGACAAATTTTAGAATCCAGATTATTGTGTCGTAAAAAAAAAACGAATCGGAAAAAAAAAGATTTTTTTATTGAACGTGTTCATTCATTTTGACTACTTTAGCGCATTTCTCATAGTAATTTTGACTTCAACTCCACCCTCCCGGAGTTCATTCTCCGGGGAACCCCATTTAAATTATTTCGGTGTATTCTTTCCAATCTACTTTTTCTCTGATTTCGTTGGAAATCATATAAAGACAATTCCTATTTGATATAGCTATTTGGGCCAGTATTTTACGATTAAGAAGCAACTGCCTCTTATATAGATCATGTATTAATTTACTATAACTATAAGATACTCCCTTTTCTCGAATTACTGCGTTTATTCGAGTGATCCACAAACGACGAAAATTTCTCTTTTGCTTATCTCTATCCCGATGAGCCGAAACCAAAGCTCTTATTTTCTGTTGAGTAATAGTTCGAGTAAGTCTTGAGTGAGATCCTCGAAAACTTGATGCAAATAAACGAATTTTTGTTCTACGTTTCCGGGCTATATATCCGCGTTTAACTCTAGTCATTGAATAAATAAAATTTTGACAAATAACTAATTGATTTTTTTCTTTCAGTTATTATTTTTCCCGTCCTGGCCTATTAATAACTAATAACCAAACGGATTTTTCCAATGTATAAAATACAAATTCCAATGGCTTTGGCTACTATAACCTTCCCGACCACGATTTTTTCTTTTTTGGGGTATTTTACTGGGAAATATGAAAGAAATTGTGGGTTTCCTCGTTTCTATGGTTACTTCTTAAACGGTGAGGTCTTCTCTATACACCGGAGCCCTTACTTCATTTAATATTTCATCAATGTTATTGGTAACTTGTATAGTTCACACCACACTCTTTGGCTCTACCTATGAATTATCCAGTAACAGGTCTTTCACAATGAGACCCGCCTATACAGTAACGGTATTTAATTAGGAAAGTTAGCTGGGTAGCTGACCCTCGTAGTCCGTTCTTGACTGAGCGAGAACTTCTTTTTTTTTTTCATTTTAATAAGATTTTTCCGCTTAATGGATAATCAGTTGCTACCAATGGAGAATTGTTTCTCATCTTAAATTCAGGTGATTGAATTTGCACCAACGGAAACCATAAACTTTATACACAATAGAAGGATAGATTTGCTTATTTTTAGATAGTGAATGGAGTTCCTTCTTCCATTCTATCCTATTCATTAGTACTGATCAGTCATACTGGAAGCAGTTTTCTTGCTTTTTCCTGTCAGCTCATGATCTAAACGAGTCGCACATACACCCTAGTACATGTTCCTCGACGCTGAGGACATCCCCGAAGAGCGGGGGATTTCGTGACATTTCGAATGGGCTGTCTTGTATTTCTAATAAGTTGTTTAATAGTTGGCATGTTGAGTCATATATATAATGGGCTGGTTTAGATTGATCCTAACCGGATTTTTTATTTATTTATATAGTAAACTCGGAGATAAAATATCAAATCACAGATTTGCACAAAATCCACTTTTTCATTCAACTGCTACAAGATCAACAATTCCATAAGTTTGGGCTTCTGTTGCTGACATAAAAACGTCTCTTTCCATGTCTTCAGATACAACCCATAAAGGTTTACGCGTCCTTTGTACATAAACCCTTGTGATGGTTTCGCGTAGTTTCAGCAGTTCTTCCGCTTCCAGGATAAATTCTCCCGTTTGTGCCTCATAAAAAGAACTAGCAGGTTGATGCATCATTACCCTGATAATAGAAGGTTTCTCTATCTGGTGTGATGAAAGAAACAGAAAAGAAAGATAAAGAATAATAGGAAAAAGGATAGAATTGAACAACCGTACGGGCATTATCTTTTATGCATTGCATACGGCTCTATAATCAAATTGACCCCTAACTTTTCCATTCAAGAAAGATAAAAAATAGAATCTATTAGCCCCAGATGGGTAAATGATCAAAATGCCACCCTTCTTTTTTTTTTCGGAGGAGTTCAAAAATACTATGATGGCTCCGTTGCTTTCTATTTGAAAATGGATTTTTTTTGTCTTTGATTCAGCAATCCCAAAGTTTCTTTTTGAGCCAATCAAAAAAATTTGGTTTTTTCGCACTCTTTTTTTTTATAACTTAAATATTGTTAAGAGCCCGTTAGTGTAAAAACAAACAAGTTTGTGACGCTGAATTGGACTTCCGATAGATAAGAGAAAGTCGGAAATATCTTTTATCTCATACTACTCTCTCGATACATAATCAAATCTTTTGAAAAAAAAAATACAAAATTTTTCATATCGAATTCGAAGTGCCATGCTATTATTACTTAATATTCATATGGCGAAGGCATAGTTTTCTTTTTTCTCTCAAATAAAAAAACTTCATTGGCGCCAAGCGTGAGGGAATGCTAGACGTTTGGTAATTTCTCCTCCAACCAGAATAAAAGATCCCATTGACGCGGCCAATCCCATGCATATTGTATGGACCTCTGGTCGTACAAATTGCATAGTATCATAAATGGCTATTCCGGGTATTATCCATCCACCAGGGGAGTTTATAAACAAATACAGATCTTTAGTCTCATCCTCGATACTGAGATATACCATAAGACCAATAAGTTGATTCGAGATCTCGCTATCAACCTCTTGGCCTAAAAAAAGTAATCTTTCTCGATAAAGTCGGTTGAGTAGGGTAAAATTGTATTCCTTAGGAACCGTACATGCACCTTTTGATGCATACGGTTCAAAAAAATTGCGAAGAAAAGAATCAATGTATAGATTCCAGTCCTCTTTCTTTTTCGGGTTTTTCTAATTTTTTAATGAAAGGGCTTTTTCTTCGATTTTTCAATAAAGATGAATTTTGATTTCTTCTTTGAATTTTGATTTCTTCTTTGATAATATAAAAAAAGGGTAAATAAACTTATCGAATTAACTTCTCATTGATGTATTCTTTCATCGAAATTCAATCCCAATTACGATGGTATTTTCTTGTTCCTGAATGGGTCTCTTTCATCTTTTTAGGTTTATGCTCTACTCCGGGTAAAGATTCGCCCGATTTTGATTTGCACATATAGGACAAATCTTCCCATCACCATTTCTTTTTGTTATGACTTTACAAATAATCATTTATGATACACATAGTAATCATAGATATATTACCAATTGGGTTTTTTTTTTAAACGGAGCCTGGATACTTCATTTTTTTCGTCCAGCCAAAGCCAACCATAAATTATTCTAATTGATATAATTCTATGAATTCCCCCAAATAATGCATTTAATTGCATTTCACGCTCCAATTTTTCGATAATTCAATTTCTCTTTCTTGGGCGAAACAGAGGATATCTCGGTCGGGGGAGAGAATGGGGAAATCCCATATGACCCAAGATATCTGACAAGTCGCACTATACGTCAACCCAAGATGCATCTTCCTCTCCAGGACTTCGGAAAGGTACTTTTGGAACACCAATAGGCATGGATTGAAAGAAAAAAGAACTAAATACTATATTTCACTTTGATGTGGAAACGTAACAATATGGTTTTATTGTCTTTATTTTTCTTGTCTTTATAATATTGGCTTTATCATATTTATTTTATCCATAGATTAGAAAAATTTAGAAAGAAAGACAAAATAAATAAAGGAAATTTTTTACGAATAGATCCTTCTAATGATAAATGAAGGATGGACAAATTTTCTCATAGAAAATGGTATCAATCCACCATTGCATATTGGTACTTATCGAATATAGAATAAATCTGTTTCTCTTTGTTCTTACGAACAGAATTCTTCCATTATTACGAATAGAATATAGAATCAATATTAACCTAACCCTTGTTAGGAAAAAATCCCCTGAACAGGGGAAGTCTATAGGATAATCATAGTATAATTTTTTCCAATGCAATAAAGTTACGTAGTGTCTATTTTTCTTCGATAAAGGGGTATTTTCCATGGGTTTGCCTTGGTATCGTGTTCATACCGTTGTATTGAATGATCCCGGCCGGTTGCTTTCCGTTCATATAATGCATACAGCTCTGGTTGCTGGTTGGGCGGGCTCGATGGCTCTGTATGAATTAGCAGTTTTTGATCCTTCTGACCCTATTCTTGATCCAATGTGGAGACAGGGTATGTTCGTTATACCCTTCATGACTCGTTTAGGAATAACCAATTCATGGGGGGGTTGGAGTATCACAGGAGGAACTGTAACGAATCCGGGGATTTGGAGTTACGAAGGTGTAGCTGGGGCGCATATTGTGTTTTCTGGCTTATGCTTTTTGGCAGCTATCTGGCATTGGGTCTATTGGGATCTAGAAATATTTTCTGATGAACGTACAGGAAAACCCTCTTTGGATTTGCCCAAGATCTTTGGAATTCATTTATTTCTCTCCGGGGTGGCTTGCTTTGGTTTTGGTGCATTTCATGTAACAGGTCTGTACGGTCCTGGAATATGGGTATCCGATCCTTATGGACTAACGGGAAGAGTACAGCCTGTAAATCCGTCGTGGGGTGTGGAAGGTTTTGATCCTTTTGTTCCGGGAGGAATAGCTTCTCATCATATTGCAGCAGGTACACTGGGCATATTAGCGGGTCTATTCCATCTTAGCGTTCGACCGCCACAACGTCTATACAAAGGATTACGTATGGGAAATATTGAAACCGTACTCTCCAGTAGTATCGCGGCTGTCTTTTTTGCAGCTTTTATTGTTGCTGGAACTATGTGGTATGGTTCAGCAACTACTCCCATCGAATTG